TTGCTACTGCGCTGTTCATTTTAGTTCCTACTGCTTTTTTACTTATCATATACGTCAAAACAGTCAGCCAAAATGATTAATTTTAATGAAACTTGAATTATTCATTTTTATCAATGATTGAAGAAATGAAAAGGTTTAAAACTCTATTTAAGTCTTAAAGAATCAGAAGTATCTGAGATAGTATGGTAGAAAGAGCTATATATAGCTCTTTCTACCACACTATACAATTGAGTATTGTAGAATATTTCATATTCATTCATATTCTTAGTACATAAAACATAAAGTTGTATTGTATACAGAAAGAAGCTTTCTCTTATATAGATAAATTGACAATAGATAAATAGATATCTATTCTATATCTAAATATATATTAGACGTACATCAAAACGAAATAGCACTCGAATTTTCGATTTTTTCTCTACACCCATTTGTATGCATTTCGATCAACCCAAAAGAATTGCAAGCCCAACTGCTTGAATTCCTGATTTTTTCTATCTCTTCTTATGCTTATGGATATGGATCCGGGGGCCCTTCGAAAGAATTAATGTAGGAAGAATCGTACGGGTATAATATACCATATAAATACCATATCATATCATATATTCTATAAATAGAATAAAATAGAATAATAAAAGAAAAATATTTAATAGAGGATTAAATAGAAGAATCTAATACTACTAATAAAGAATATATAAAGAATATATAGATATAGATAAACTAAAATATAGATAAACTAAAGCAAGTCAAGTTTTTTTTTAAGCTTTCGCAAAACGATCACAATTGATACAATTGATACAAGTAGATTTTTCAGTAAAGTACTAAATTAGTAATATTCCTAGCTCTAAAGCCCACTCCTTCCCCATACTACAAGTGAAAGAGAAAATGTAAACACTACCATTAAAGCAGCCCAAGCGAGACTTACTATATCCATGTGAATGATGTCCCCTATTGAAGGAATTATTCCATTATTGATTCATAATCATAGTGGAATGAATGGTGCAGAGTCAAAATAGGATTCTTACTTACGGCTCTTTATGAAACAATTTCATAAATCCACTCATAAAAATTTCCTAGATTTCTTATTCAATAGAATTCTATTGAAATAGAAAGAATTGAAAAAAAAATAGAAAATATAAGATATAAGAAAAAAAAAAGAAGAGCCGTTCAACCATTCTGATTCAATTTATGAGCAGCACTCAGAGCCTCTAGTGAGTCTGGATACAAATAAGTTCTTTCCACAATTATTAAATGAATTTACCATCAGCCTATCCAATCTAATCTCATCGCAGACAGAGTTAGTAGACACTACCTCAATATTTCAATATTAAGTGAAGTTATAGTGTAAAATAATTAGGGAGTCTTTATAGTATTTTTTAGAATCCTTTCTTACCAAAATGGAGTGTCTCTTAGGAACCTTTGTATACCAAGATTTCCGACTTCTGACTTTATTCTTACTTTCATAGTTCTGATGCCCAGAATGATTCTCACTATTTCTTTTATTTGATTCAATTCAGAATAGCCCAAACCAATCATTAAGAAGATTGGGTTGCTTCAGATTTATTGGTACCTGTTTGAGCCACACTCAGAACCCAGATTTTGAGAAAAAAGATGACAGTCTTTTTTTTTATAGGCCCTACGGGTTCTCAAAATAAAGTATCGACAGACCTAGCCCTTGCCTATGCTTTTGCGGGACAAGGATTCGTCAAGTTCGATCAACAGGATTAAGAAATTCCAAGTCTTTTTTTGTTGATCAGGCGACACCCAGATTCGAACTGGGGATAAAGGATTTGCAGTCCCCCGCCTTACCACTTGGCCATGCCGCCAAATTCCATCCAAAATGGATAAAGAAATAAAGAAATTATATATTCTTATCTTTCTAGAATTTCTAGAATCCTATTTATTATTTCTTTATTATTATTCTATTTCTATTCCTCTCCTCATTTTGTTTTGATTTGAATTTTTTACTTTCTGAATTCCTTTTCTTTTTGGATCTTGAATCCCGTTGTACTTATCTTTTCTTTTTCCAAAAAAGAATTCCTCCTTTTTATTGGATCCTTTTTCTATTCTTTTCTTCGATTGATTTTATCTCAAAACACGCGTCGCTTAAAAACTTACCTTCTCTTTTCACTTTTCTCTAGATTTCATAGAAAAGTGAAAAGATTCCCGGCCCCGGTCACAGCACAGACTGTAAAATGCAGGGCAATTTAGAATAATTCACTCTTTATTTCATTAACTATTTACTTATTACTCTTTTACTCTTACTTACTTTTCTTACTTTGAATTAGCGAACAGCTCTTAATTTTGTATCTCCATTTGTATTATCTTAATGGATGCAAAATCCAATTGATTTACGACTAATCATTATCAATTCTAATTATAAGAAAATATATGTGTATATGTAAACCCCAGAACAGTGTAAACTCCAGAACAGATATTTTTATACGTGGATACCGAGCCCGGGTCTATTTCTTATGCACATATCCTATCCCTATATAGGATCATCGTGCTTGAATATTTCATTGATTTTTTATTTTTTTGTACCCTGATCATAATATCATAATAAAAGAATTAGGTATAAATTGGATCAATTTAGATATCCGATAAAAGACTCCATCAGCCTAAGTGACAGAATTTTTCCCAGGAATGCTTTATCAATTTCCATTTCTTTCTATTTGTACCTGGCTCAAGCTCAAATTCGAATTTGCATCGAAAATGCCCTCCATTTCTCTGTCTTGCTTCCGTTCATATGTATGATATATATGGATGGAGTTGACTAAAATTTTATGTGATTCAGTAAACAGAATATCCATTCCATCATTGCTAGATCAATAGGTAGGGTTCGATGAATAGTGAGCCAAGCCAATAATGGGATTTTTTCAATAAAGAGGAAACTTCAGATTAAGATGCTCCAGAATGGAAATGAGGGAATGTCCACAATACCTGGATTTAGTCAGATACAATTTGAGGGATTTTGTAGGTTCATTAATCAGGGCTTGACGGAAGAATTTCATAAGTTTCAAAAAATTGAAGATAGAGATCAAGAAATTGAATTTCAATTATTTGTGGAAACATATCAATTGGTAGAGCCCTTGATAAAAGAAAGAGATGCTGTGTATGAATCACTCACATATTCTTCTGAATTATATGTACCCGCGGTCTTAATTTGGAAAACCGGTAGAAATATGCAAGAACAAACCGTTTTTATTGGAAACATCCCTATAATGAATTCTTTTGGAACCTCTATAGTAAATGGAATATACCGAATTGTGATCAACCAAATATTGCAAAGTCCCGGTATTTACTACCGTTCAGAATTGGAACATAACGGAATTTCTGTCTATACCAGTACTATAATATCGGATTGGGGGGGAAGGTCGGAATTAGAAATTGATAGAAAGGCAAGGATATGGGCCCGTGTAAGTAGAAAACAAAAAATATCTATTCTAGTTCTATCATCAGCTATGGGTTCGAATATAAGAGAAATTCTAGATAATGTTTGTTACCCTGAGATTTTCTTGTCTTTCCCAAATGATAAAGAGAAAAAAAATATTGGGTCAAAAGAAAGTGCTATTTTGGAGTTTTATCAACAATTTGCCTGTGTAGGGGGGGATCCGGTATTTTCTGAGTCCTTATGCAAGGAATTACAAAAGAAATTTTTTCAACAAAGATGTGAATTAGGAAAGATTGGTCGACGAAATATGAACCGGAGACTTAATCTTGATATACCCCAAAACAATACTTTTTTGTTACCACGAGATCTATTGGCTGCTGTGGATCATTTGATTGGAATAAAATTGGGAATGGGTACACTTGACGATATGAATCACTTGAAAAATAAACGTATTCGTTCTGTAGCAGATCTATTACAGGATCAATTCGGATTGGCTCTTGTTCGTTTAGAAAATACGGTTCGAGGAACTATATGTGGAGCAATCAGGCATAAATTGATACCTACTCCTCAAAATTTGGTAACTTCAACTTCATTAACAACTACTTATGAATCGTTTTTTGGCCTACACCCTTTATCTCAAGTTTTGGATCGAACTAATCCGTTGACACAAATTGTTCATGGGCGAAAATGGAGTTATTTGGGTCCTGGAGGATTGACGGGGCGAACTGCTAGTTTTCGGATACGAGATATCCACCCGAGTCACTATGGACGTATTTGTCCTATTGACACGTCCGAAGGAATCAATGTTGGACTTATCGGATCATTAGCTATTCATGTGAAGGTTGGTTATTGGGGATCTATAGAGAGTCCGTTTTATAAATTATCTGAGAGATCAAAAGAGGCACAGATGGTTTATTTATCACCAAATAGAGATGAATATTATATGGTAGCAGCAGGAAATTCTTTGGCCTTGAATCGGGGTATTCAAGAACAACAGGTTGTTCCTGCTCGATATCGTCAAGAATTCCTGACTATTGCATGGGAAGAGATTCATCTTAGAAGCATTTTTCCCTTCCAATATTTTTCGATTGGAGCTTCCCTCATTCCTTTTATCGAGCATAATGATGCGAATCGAGCTTTAATGAGTTCTAATATGCAGCGTCAAGCAGTTCCCCTTTCTCGGTCCGAGAAGTGCATTGTTGGAACTGGGTTGGAAGGCCAAACGGCTCTAGATTCGGGGATTTCAGCTATAGCCGAACGCAAGGGAAAAATCATTTATACTGATACTCAAAAGATCATTTTCTCAAGTAATGGGGATACTCTAAGCATTCCATTAGTTATGTATCAACGTTCCAACAAAAATACTTGTATGCATCAAAAAACTCAGGTTAAGCGGGGTAAATACATTAAAAAGGGACAAATTCTAGCGGGTGGTGCGGCTACAGCTGGTGGGGAACTCGCTTTAGGAAAAAATGTATTAGTAGCTTATATGCCATGGGAAGGTTACAATTTTGAAGACGCAGTACTAATTAGCGAACGTCTGGTCTATGAAGATATTTATACTTCTTTTCACATCCGGAAATATGAAATTCAGACTCATTTAACAAGCCAAGGTCCTGAAAGAATCACTAAGGATATTCCGCATTTAGAGGCTCGTTTACTCCGAAATTTAGACAGAAATGGAATTGTGATGCTGGGATCTTGGATAGAAACAGGTGATATCTTAGTAGGTAAATTAACACCTCAGACAGCGAGCGAATCTTCATATGCCCCGGAGGATAGATTATTACGAGCTATACTTGGCATTCAGGTATCCACTTCAAAAGAAACTTCTCTAAGACTACCTATAGGGGGAAGGGGTCGAGTTATTGATGTGAGATGGATCCATAGAAAGGGGGTTTCCAATTCTAATCCAGAAAGGATTCGTGTATATATTTCACAGAAACGTGAAATCAAAGTAGGTGATAAAGTAGCTGGAAGGCATGGGAATAAGGGTATAATTTCTAAGATTTTGTCTAGACAAGATATGCCCTATTTGCAAGATGGAACGCCCGTTGATATGGTATTCAATCCATTAGGAGTCCCCTCACGAATGAATGTGGGACAGATATTTGAATGTTCGCTCGGGTTAGCGGGGGATCTGCTAAAGAAACATTATAGAATAGGGCCCTTTGATGAGAGATATGAGCAAGAGGCCTCAAGAAAACTAGTGTTTTCTGAATTATATGAAGCCAGTAAGCAAACAAAAAATCCATGGGTATTTGAACCCGAATATCCGGGAAAAAGCAGAATCTTTGATGGAAGAACAGGAGATCTTTTTGAACAACCTGTTCTAATAGGAAAGTCCTATATCCTAAAATTAATTCATCAAGTTGATGATAAAATCCATGGACGTTCCAGTGGGCATTACGCACTTGTTACACAACAACCCCTTAGAGGGAGGGCCAAACAAGGGGGACAAAGAGTAGGAGAAATGGAAGTTTGGGCTCTAGAGGGATTTGGTGTTGCTCATATTTTACAAGAGATGCTTACTTATAAATCTGATCATATTAGAGCTCGTCAAGAAGTACTTGGTGCTACGATTATTGGATCAACAGTACCTAATCCAGAGGGTGCTCCAGAATCTTTTCGATTGCTCGTTCGAGAACTACGATCTTTGGCCCTGGAACTGAATCATTTCCTTGTATCTGAAAAGAACTTCCAGATGAATAGGAAGGAAGCTTGATCTCAATGAATCAGAATTTCTATTCTATGATCGACCAGTATAAACATCAACAACTTCGAATTGGACCAGTTTCCCCTCAACAAATCAGGGCTTGGGCAAAAAAGATTCTACCCAATGGAGAGATAGTTGGAGAGGTGACAAAACCCTATACTTTTCATTATAAAACTAATAAACCGGAGAAAGATGGATTGTTTTGTGAAAGAATTTCTGGACCCATAAAAAGTGGGATTTGTGCTTGTGGAAATTACCGAGGGATTGGGGCTGAAAAAGAAGACCCGAAATATTGTGAAGAATGCGGGGTGGAATTTGTTGATTCTCGGATACGAAGGTACCAAATGGGATACATCAAACTGACATGTCCAGTGACTCATGTGTGGTATTTGAAACGTCTTCCTAGTTATATTGCGAATCTTTTAGATAAGCCCCTTAGGGAATTAGAGGGCCTAGTATATTGCGATGTGTGATTTGATCGAAATTTTCATTTGACAGATTTGGACTGAGAAACTGTCATCCCATTTAATCTGATTGGGATGCCCCCGGCTCTGACATGTATCTTGGGAGGAGGAACATGAAGCTCAGAATTATGGGTGCATTCAAGACTTAAAAATGGAAGAAAAGGGGAATTGATCCATGGTCGATTCCGTAACAGATAATATAGGAATAGTTAGTTATACCTCGTGAAAAAAAAGACTTTTTGTGGAATTAGACATTCCATTTCTTTGAGAAAGAAAATCTCAAGCGCAAGTGAATATGGCATGGTTACGGGAGCTTATCTATCGCATATATGCTTCAAGGGATATCATGGCACATAACCATCGAGGTGAGTAGAGACCTAAAAAAGATCGAATGGAACAATACAATATATAGACAAATAAATCCTTTACGAGTCCCACAATATTCCTTTCAGGGGATTCATCATTTGAGGGGAAGTAGACTACTCAATAACTTCACATTTCCTTTTTTTCGTAAACAACATAAAAGAAAGGAAAAAGGGTTAGAGTGAAAATAACAAAAAAAAAGATAAGAATGAATCAATGAAAGGCTGGTCCTTACTGGGAACTTGAGTAAAGAGTAGCTTTTTGTAGGGTTTTCTCGAACAAAGTTTAAAAAGAAGAAGAACCCCTTTCTTTATTTGGTGTAACTACTTGAGCCGGATGAGAGGAAACCTTCACGTCCGATTGTGAGGGGGGGAATCCAATACTATAGGAACCTATCTCAATTTTTCTTTTGCTAGGTCCATAGCTAAAAAACCTACTTTCTTACGATTACGAGGTTCATTCGAATATGAAATCCAATCCTGGAAATACAGCATCCCACTCTTTTTTACTACTCAAGGTTTTGAGAAATTTCGAAACCGAGAAATCTCTACGGGGGCAGGTGCTAT